ACCTTTATGAGCTTCTAAAATGTCTTGAAGGCTATGACCAATGCCCCAGTTGGTTCTATACATATGACCAGCGATCAGGAAGAGAATGGCAATAGCTAAATGATGGTGTGCAGTATCGCTCAACCATAGACCCCCTGTTATTGGATCTAATCCTCCACGAAAACTCAGAAAATCCGCATATTTTGACCAATTCAAGGTGAAAAAAGGAGTTGCTCCCTCGGCAAAACTTGGATAAAGTTGAGCCAAAAGGTCCCGATTCAAGATAAATTCATGAGGAAGTGGTATCTCTTTAGGATCAACTCCAGCGTCGAGAAATTGATTAATCGGTAAAGATACATGAATTTGGTGTCCCGCCCAAGAAAGAGACCCAAGTCCTAGTAACCCTGCTAAGTGATGATTCAACATAGATTCTACATCTTGGAACCAAGCCAATTTTGGGGCAGCTTTGTGATAATGGAACCAACCGGCAAAAAGCATTAACGAGGCAAAAACCAATGCACCAATTGCGGTACAATAGAGTTGTAATTCACTAGTTATTCCAGATGCACGCCAAATTTGAAAAAAGCCGGAGGTTATTTGTATTCCTCGGAAACCCCCTCCCACATCACCATTCAATATTTCTTGACCTACTATTGGCCAAACTACCTGGGCACTTGGTCCAATATGAGTAGGATCACTTAGCCATGCTTCATAATTGGAAAAACGGGCACCATGGAAGTACATGCCACTCAACCAAAGAAAGATAATGGAGAGTTGACCGAAATGAGCACTAAATACTTTTCGGGAGATCTCCTCCAAATCACTGGTATGACTATCGAAATCGTGAGCATCAGCATGTAGATTCCAGATCCAAGTGGTGGTATCAGGGCCCTTAGCTATTGTTCTTGAAAAATGGCCGGGTTTGGCCCATTCCTCGAAAGACGTTTTTACAGGATCCCTATCCACAATAATTTTCACTTCTGGTTCCGGCGAACGAATAATAGTCATTAAGTCCTCCTCTTTCCGGACAACACATACAAAGAGACTTGCCAAGAGTCAAGTTTTTAGTGAACCTCTGAAAGATAGATATTTTCTTTATGGTTAGTCCTTTTCTATCTATCATCCATCTATTTTTTTTGAGTTATTCACTAGCTAGTTATTCACTAGAGCAATTATGATATTGAAGTCGATCCGAGGCAAGTGTTCGGATCTATTATGACATAAGCATTAGGTGCCCAACGGACTCTTTCTATATATTCGAAAATACCTTCTCGGTATTACGAATAATCTCTTTTTTGCTCAACCTAGTGTTCAATGTGAAACATGCTGCCAGTTCTCATACTGGATGGAACAGGATCGAACCTAGTTTATTTATATCCGAGGGTATCAAAACCTATCTATATAGATCTACTTTCGATTTCCAGAATTTCTTTTTCGAATCCTTGGATTTCTTCTTTCCAAATCCGGATTTGGTTTATGTATCCATTCATTGATTCCCCGAAATGAAACCAATCTTCCCATTGCATATTGGCACTTATCGGGTTATAGAATAGATCTGCTTCTCTTTGTTCTTACGAACAGAGTTGTTCCGTTATTTTCAATGGAATGAAATCAATATTCACCCTTTCTGATACAGAATCTACTGAAAAAAAAGTTTAGGTACACAGTATAGAGTCTTCTTATTGAATGTAAAGTAATGCGAGAAAATAAAGTGACATAGTTTTTATTTCTCTTTCATAAAGGGGTATTTCCATGGGTTTGCCTTGGTATCGTGTTCATACTGTCGTATTGAATGATCCCGGTCGATTGCTTTCTGTTCATATAATGCACATAGCTCTAGTTGCTGGTTGGGCCGGTTCGATGGCTTTATACGAATTAGCAGTTTTTGATCCCTCTGACCCCGTTCTTGATCCAATGTAGAGATTATGATCATACCTCTTTTAGATTATGATGATACCTCTTATGTTAAGCATCCATGGCTGAATGGTTAAAGCGCCCAACTCATAATTGGCAAATTCGTAGGTTCAATTCCTACTGGATGCATGCTAATGGGAACGTTCAATAAGTCTATCGGAATTGGCTCTGTATCAATGGAATCTCATCATCCATACATAACGAATTGGTATAGTATATTCATACCATAACATAGGAAGAGTAAGAACTAGAATTCTGATCGATACTGGAACTCATAGGGAAGAAAATGGATTTATGGATGGAATCCAATATGCAGTAGTTACACGAAAAGGTCTTCGGTTATTGGGGAAGAATCAATATACTTCGAATGCCGAATCAGGATCCACTAAGCCAAAAATCCAGTATTGGGTCGAACTCTTCTTTGGTGTTAAGGTATTAGCTATTGAAGAGTCATCGACTCCCCGGAAAGGATAGAAGAATGGGACCTATTATGGGACATACAATGCATTCCAGACCTATGATCATTACGCTTCCACCGGGTTATTCTATTCCACCTCTTCTAGAGATTCTAGAGAAAAGAACTTCAAGAAAAATACTTCATAACACGGCAATACATTTATACAAAACTTCTAGCCCGAGCACACGCAATGGAGCCGTAGACAATCAAGTGAAACCCAATCCACGAAATAATTTGATCTATGGACAGCGTCATTGTAGTAAAGGTCGTAATGCCAGAGGAATCATTACCGTAAGGCATAGAGGGGGGGGTCATAAGCGTCTATACCGTAAAATCGATTTTCGACGGAATCAAAAAGACATATCTGGTAGAATCGTAACCATAGAATACGACCCTAATCGAAATACATCCATTTGTCTTATACACTATGGGGATGGTGAGAAGAGATATATTTTACATCCCAGAGGGGCTATAATTGGAGATACCATTGTTTCTGGTACAGGAATTCCTATATCAATGGGAAATGCCCTACCTTTGAGTGCGGTTTGAACTGTGGATTTACGTAATTGGAAGTAACCAATTAGGTTTACGACGAAACCTAGAAATCGATCACTGATCCAATTGGAGTACCTCTATGGGATAGACCTCAACAGAAAACTGTTGAGTAACGGCAGCAAGTGATTGAGTTCAGTAGTTTCTCATAGAAAATTATTGACTCTATAGATATGGTAATATGGAGAAAATTGTTTTAAGCACGCACAGAAGCAGAAGCGTCCCTTGTTTCAAAGAGAGGAGGACGGGTTATTCACATTTCATTTGATGGTCAGAGGCGAATTGAAAGTTAAGCAGTGGTAATGAAGATCCCCCGGGGGAAAAATAGAGATGTCTCCTACGTTACCCGTAATATGTGGAAGTATCGACGTAATTTCATAGAGTCATTCGGTCTGAATGCTACATGAAGAACATAAGCCAGATGACGGAACGGAGAGACCTAGGATGTAGAAGATCATAACATGAATGATTCGGAAGATTTGGATTCCACTCATGTGATACTTCATTATACGATGAAAAGATCCATTTTTTTGATATATCATCATATACATCTAGAAAGCCGTATGCTTTGGAAGAAGCTTGTACGGTTTGGGAAGGGGTTTGGATTGATAAAAAAGAAGAATCTACTTCAACCGATATACCCTTAGGCACAGCCCTACATAATATAGAATTCACACATGGAAAGGGTGGACAATTAGCTAGAGCAGCAGGTGCTGTAGCGAAACTGATTGCAAAAGAGGGTAAATCGGCCACATTAAGATTACCATCTGGGGAGATCCGTTTGATATCCCAAAACTGCTTAGCAACAGTCGGACAAGTGGGTAATGTTGGAGTGAACCTAAAAAGTTTGGGTAGAGCTGGATCGAAGTGTTGGCTAGGTAAGCGTCCTGTAGTAAGAGGACTAGTTATGAACCCTGTGGACCATCCCCACGGGGGCGGTGAAGGGAGAGCCTCAATTGGTATAAAAAAACCCAAAACTCCTTGGGGTTATCCTGCGCTTGGAAGAAGAACTAGGAAAAGACAAAAATATAGTGATAGTTTGATTCTTCGTCGCCGTAAATAGGAATATTCCAAATCGCATTTTGCGAATTCGAGAAATTAAATAATGTGATGGGCGAACGACGGGAATTGAACCCGCGCATGGTGGATTCACAATCCACTGCCTTGATCCACTTGGCTACATCCGCCCCCTATCTAGCTAAAGGATTTTCTCTTTTTTCCATTCATCATTATTGTATTTATTCTGACCTCCATACTTAGATCGAGATATTGGACATAGAAGGCCAATCTTGAACATGTCAAATCAAAAAAAGGAGTAATCAGCTGTGATACGTCAAAAAAAAAGATTTGTAGCAAAAAAAACATTTGTAGCTAAGCATTTATCGGAAAAAATTAAAAAAATCAAAAGGGGGAAGGAGATAATAGTCACTTGGTCTCGGGCATCTACCATTATCCCCCGAATGGTTGGCCATACAATCGGTATTCATAATGGAAAGGAACATTTCCCTATTTATATAACAGATTCTATGATAGGTCACAAATTGGGAGAATTCGCGCCTACTCGGACTTTCGCGAGAGATGCAAGAAAAAATAACGAGAAGAAATCTGTAAAGAAGAAGAAGAAGAAGAAGAAATAGATAGGAATCAAACAAAGGTGAAGGAGAAAGAATCTTATGAAAAATTTTAAAAAAGTAAGGGATAACCCTATGAGAAAGAATTCAAATTCAGGTAAAGAAGTAAAAGTTTTAGCTCAACATATAGATCTATCTGTTTTCAAGGCGCGAAGAGTAATTGATCAGATTCGCGGGCGTTCCTATGAGGAAACACTTATGATACTGCATTTCATGCCCTATCAAGCATCTTATCCCATCCTCAAATTAGTTTCTTCTGCAGCAGCAAATGCTAATCATAATATGGGTTTGAATGAAGCTGATTCATACATTTATAAAGCTGAAGTAAATAGGGGTACTATTGTTAAAAAATTTAGACCCCGTGCTAAAGGACATAGTTATCCCATAAAAAGAACCATGTGTCATATAACAATTGTATTAAAGGAAAAATCAAAATCATTGTTAAACCAATCTAAGATTTAGATTCTTATGAAATTACAAAAAATATGAATGAAAAAATAATAAAATAAAAAATTATGGGACAAAAAACAAATCCACTTGGTTTCAGACTTGGTACAACCCAAAGTCACCATTCCGTTTGGTTCGAAGAACCAAAAAACTATTCTGCGAGTCTACAAGAAGACCAAAAGATACGACAATTTTTCAAGAATTATGTACAACAAATTATCGACAAATATGTCAAATCTCGTCGCATAAAAATAAAACAGAATGAAAATAAATATCGAAACAAAAAAAAAGGAAAGAAAAGAAATAAAAAGAATGTTAAACCTTCCTTAAGTTATACGGGAGTTATACGTATAGAAATTCAAAAACAAATAGTTCACACAAAAAGAACATTTATTAATATGAAAAATATTAAAGGAATTTCCAAAAAATTAAGAATACAAAAAGCAATTATACGAGTCATAATCTACAGTACATTTATGCCAATAGAAAAGAAAATTTGGAAAAGAGATGTAAGAAAACAAGAATTTTATTATACATACCCCAAAAAATTTTTTATTGAAATCAACAAAGTTACAGCTACAAGACGTTATAGCCAACCTAACCTTATTGCAGCATTTATAGCTTACAAATTAAAAGAAAGAGTTCCATTTCGAAAGATAATGGAAGAAGCTATTGATTTAGCTAGAAAACAAGGGGATACAGAAGGAATGAAAATAAAAATCCGTGGCCGTCTCGAGGGAAAAGATAAAGCACGTAAAGTGTGGAAAAGACGGGGTCAACTTCCCCTACACAGAATGAATGCTAAAATTGATTACTGTTGTCATACAATTCAAACTATCAGTGGAGTATTAGGCCTCAAAATTTGGGTATGGAAAAAATAGAAATCACTGAACTTAGATTTCTATTTTGTAGCAATTATAGAAGAAAAAATAAAAAACTCTTTAATTCTTTTCCCTTCAACAAAAATGAACAATTCGATTTAGTTAAGGTTTAATCAAAATGGAATTGATTCGTATAATTGCTATGCTTAGTGTGTGATTCGTTCATTTTTTACTTCAAGTTTCAAAATTAGGATTCAAAAAATGGACTGATACCTACTAAAAACTTAGTTAATAATTAGATAAAATAAACTAATAACCAACTTATTCTTTCGTATTGTCAAGATCCCAAGAAACAGTCACTATATGAATGAGTAAATTAATCATAATAGTTGTAGCAACTGAAATTTTTCTGTTTCTATTAAAAACAAGAAATCTGATTGTGAATTGTGAAACAAAAATAAACGGGATGTAGATAAAAGGAAGGATGATAGAAAGAAAGAGCAAAATAACAATGATATAGGTTTTTTATATGTATGGTCTATGAATCACATAATAAAAAACAGTGTGACAAAGCATCAATAATATAAACTTCATTAGGAATCAAATATCCAAATTAATCAATTTTTATATTCAAAGTAAAGATAATATTCAATTTAAAAATACAAAAAACATAAATATCAATAAAATAACAAAGAACAAAGAGTCTTGGGTTAATAAAACTAAGGAAATTGACTCAACAATCAATTTTATTGGAAACTCCATTGCAGAGTTCAGACCTAACCATGAATAGAGAAGCTATGGGAACGACAGAACCTGTGACTGCATAGGATTCTATTAAACCAAAACGAATCCTAATAATTCATTAGACGGGATGGCGGAATAAACCAAGAAAAAATGGAATTATTCAAAAGAAAAGGTTATAAACCTACAAACGAATGAAAGATAAAAGAGTAAATATTCGCCCGCGAGATCCCTACTTATGCAATTCCAATATTTTGAGATGTAAACAAATTACATTACTGAATTTTATTATCTATATTATTATCTATATATATAGATATATATATCTGTAATATTCTGCTTATTGAATTGGAAGCCTTTCATTCGCGAGGAGCTGGATGAGAAGAAACTCTCATGTTCAGTTTTGCAATAGAGATGAGATTGAAAAAGCAACCATCGACTATAACCCCAAAAGAACCAGATTTCGTAGACAACATAGAGGGAGAATGAAGGGAGTATCTCGACGAGGCAACCATATTTCTTTTGGCAGATACGCTCTTCAGGCACTTGAACCTGCTTGGATTACAGCTAGACAAATAGAAGCAGGGCGAAGAGCAATGACACGATACGTGCGTCGTGGTGCAAAAATATGGATACGTATATTTCCCGATAAACCCGTTACAATGAGAACTGCAGAAACACGTATGGGTTCGGGTAAGGGAGACCCAAAATATTGGATATCTGTTGTTAAACCAGGTCGAATACTTTATGAAATGGCCGGAGTATCAAAAACTGTAGCTAGAAGAGCTATCTTAATAGCTGCTCACAAAATGCCCATACGAACTCAATTTCTTATTTCAAAAAAAAAAAAAAAGATATTAAAAACGAAAAAGCAACTGCAACTTTAATTTATTTCTAGATAGAAAATATTTCTTTCCTTCTTTTTGATTTTTTCTTCTTGTACTAAAATAAACAAATTCAAATCAAAATGATATGATTCAACCCCAGACCCTGTTGAATGTAGCAGATAACAGCGGAGCTCGAAAATTGATGTGTATTCGAATCATAGGAGCTAGTAATCAACGATATGCCCATATTGGTAATGTTATTGTTGCTGTAGTCAAAGAAGCAATTCCTAATATGTCTCTAGAAAGATCAGAAGTCATTAGAGCTGTAATTGTACGTACATGTAAAGAACTCAAACGTGAAGATGGTATGATAATAAAATACGATAACAATGCAGCAGTTGTCATTGATCAAAAAGGAAATCCAAAAGGATCTCGAGTTTTTGGTGCAATTACTGAAGAATTAAGACAATTTCGCTTTACTAAAATCCTTTCAATAGCTCCTGATGTATTATAAAATGAAACTATGATATGCTGTGTAATGGATTATTTATTAGGTAGATATTTTAGAATCATTCAAAAAAAAAAAAGAAAAAAGGAAACATGTTGATTACATAAAAAGTAGGAATAATCTATAATTCTAATTCATCATGAGTAAGGACACTATTTCTGATCTTATAACGTCTATAAGAAATGCTGACATGGCCAAAAAAGAAACCGTTCGAATAGCATCTACAAATATTACTGAAAATATTGTCAAGATACTTCTAAGAAAAGGTTTTATTGAAAACGTTCGAAAACATCAGCAAAGTAATAAAAAATTCTTGGTTTTAACTCTACGATATAGAAGGACTCGAAAAGAAATATATAGAACTAAAACTCATTTAAAACGTATAAGCCGACCCAATTTACGAATTTATTCCAAGTATCCGCAAATTCCTAAGATTTTAGGTGGAATGGGAATTGCAATTCTGTCTACTTCTCGTGGTATAATGACAGATCAAGAAGCTCGACTAGAAAGAATTGGAGGAGAAATTTTATGTTATATATGGTAATCCTAAGTAAAACCTAACATAAAAGAAACTGTCAGTAATACAACTAGGAATATCAAAGGTTTTTTTTGAAAACATCAGAAAAGTAATAAAAATTTCTTGGTTTTAACTCTACGATATAGAAGGATTCGAAAAGACATATATATATATATATATAAAAGACATATATATATATATAGATTTAGTATAGATTTAGAACTTATAAGAATATCATAGATAGTTCAGTTTTAAAACTTTTTAAATATTAAAAAATGGAGATTTCTGTTTATGAAAAAAAAAATAAACAAAAAATACAAACCTAGGAAAGACAATAATAAGCCTAGATTTGAAGGAAAGATTGTGACACCGATGAGAGATATACTTTTTAGTGTTTGTTTAGACTATAATAATGAAATCGTTCTGGGTTATCTTTCTGGTAATATGCGTCGTAATCGTATAAAAGTGGTGTTGGGGGATAAAGTACTGATCGAACTCCCTGAGTCTACTTCCAAAAAAGGAAGGATTGTTTATCGACTTACTCGCCGAGGAGTACCATCGCCCAATCAGCAGACTTTCATGGAACAATTAAAGGATGATCAACAAGTAAAGGTAAAGGAGCTTTCTGAATCATCCAAAGATACAGAAACTACAAATACAATAAGTAGTAATCCCCTTCAACCGTCGGATCAAGAAGAAAGAAGAAAAGAAAAAAGAGATACCAAAGATAAAAATGATAACCAAGATTTGACAGATTAAGTCTTTCGATTTGGAACCCATTTCCAATGGATGAACGAGTCTTATTTTCTCCCAAGAAATTCAATGAAGAAAGAAGATAAAAAAGAAACAATATGAAAATTGGAGCGTCAGTTCGTAAAATTTGTCAAAGATGTCGACTAGTTCGTAGGCGCAGACAACTTACAGTGATTTGTCCGAATCTAAAACATAAAAAAAGACAGGGTTAATATTCTTCAAAAAAACTTGATTTTTTTACTTTTTATCAATCACTTTTTTTGTTCAACGATTGTGAGGTCAGACCTACACCACATAATGCATGTAGCCTAATATTTTCTTTCAATCTGGAAGTGGAGTTGGAATTTCAAACGATTGGAATTCGAACCTCACTTCCAAAAAAAGAAAGAATCATGAGATGGACATTTCCATATCTTTTCTTCCTTTCGATTTCTGACTCATTTATACTTATGAAAGATAATAAAATATGAAAAAAGCTAGACCAAGAATTATGACTCCACGTATGAATCGAATTGCTTCTTCGCGTTATTCTCTTTTACGTAAGAATTTACGTAAAATAAGAAAAGGGGTTATTCATATTCAAGCGAGTACAAACAATACCATTATCACTGTTACAGATTTCAGAGGTCAGGTGGTTTTTTGGGATTCCGCTGGTACTTCTCGATTTAAAGGCCCAAAAAGAGGAACACCCTATGCTGCTCAAATCGCAACAAAAAACGCTATACGTATGTTAGTTAAACAAGGTATGAGACGAGGAGAAATTATGATAAAAGGTGCCGGTCCCGGAAGATATGCAGCATTAAAAACCGTTCTTCATAGTGGTTTAAAAATAAAATTCATACGTGATGTTACA